TATTTGTTGCCGTCGGAAAAAGAAGAAGTCCCACCCCTATTAATATAGGAACGGGAAGTGGAATGAAAGGTATGAGCCACCCGTATTGATATGTCTGTTGCATAAAAAGCTTTTTGAATTCTTAATTTCCTAATTTATTGTTTCCGATTGACCGGATCTTACCTCTTTGAAAGGAGTCAATAAAAGTCAAGATATGGACAAAGTTAAACTAATTTAAATAGAATTTTACAAGCTTTTCTTCGTACTTTACTTATTAGTTTTTTATTTATTTTTCTAAATCTTTCAAATATTCAATTCAAATCCAGAAGTTAGATTTGGTCAAATGATATAAAACAGAGTAATTCCTAATTTTTTTCGATAATTCAACCTACCCCTTTTCCCGAGTTTGACCGGTTAATTTAATAAAAAAGGAAATGAAAATGGAAGGTTGGATTATTTTTTTATTATTAAGGTTAAACTCAACAAATTCGATTTCTATCTATGGCACAGTGGATTCTATAGATATAGACTTTAACTTTAATGAGAAAGAATATCAAATAAAGATACTAATCAATCTAATGAATAAAAACTCTTTTACGGCTATTCTATTCCATAGAATAAGTTTGAAAAAAAAATCACATATCTTCACCTTTGTGTATTTCTAGTATTTAGACTAGTAAAAATAGTCTTTTATTGATGCGATTTTTATATATCTTTCCTCTTTTAGCTTTCTTTTTTTCTGAAGAGAATATTAATTCAAGAATAAATAGAATGAATAGTAAAGAGGGATTCGTTTTGAACAATAGATGTCTTTCACATCCAACTAGAACAATAAGTAATCCTTTTTCTCTTAAATGGCCGTTCCAAAAAAACGTATTTCTACATCAAAAAAGCGTATTCGGAAAAATATTTGGAAAAGGAAGGGATATTGGACAGCGTTAAAAGCTTTTTCGTTAGGGAAATCTCTTTATACAGGGAATTCTAAAAGTTTTTTTGTGCAGCAAACAAATAAGTAATCAAAAATTTGAATAATCTGAATCGACTCGAAAAATGAAATTGACCCATTTCATATTTCCTAAAAAATGTAAAATTTATACTATCTATTGAGTTAAGCTAATCAATATGAAATGGCACTCAGTTCACTCTTTTATTTTTATATTAAAAAATTAGTTTTTTACTGAATTCTAAAAATACTAATACTTTCTTTGGCTTTGGTGACAAACGCATAAATACAAGATAAAAAGGGGTTTACCCTTCTTTTTTTTTTAGCAAATTTTCTCATTTCCAAGATGGGGAGATTTTTTCCCCATCGAACTATTTGTTACAGTTACGATAATAAAATTTTTTATTTTTATCCCCTTTTATCTATCTATAAAAGAGCGGGTAAAAGATTTTTAATTCATTTTTGAATTTCATTTTTATTGAAACTAATAGATTCGATTTCACTTTACTTAATTTTTTTATATTTCTCTGAATTACTATATAGAATGGATTCCCATAGATTTCCTCTTATCAACCGAATTAAATCAAGACTTTAGTAAGAATATTCTGTATGATGTGTCAATTTTCAATGCCTTTGTCTTTCTATTTTATGTTCATTGATAAAATAAAAAATAAATAAAAGAAAATGCATTAGTAAATTTCTGAAATTCAATAAATGAGAAAGAGTTCATTAAAAAATGAAAACAAAAACATTTTTTTTTAAGTTCTATCTCTTCATTGACTCTTGATTGAGGGTAGAACTTTCTAGTTACAAGAGTTCAATTCTAGGAGAGCATAAAATATATGAAAACCACTAAGACGCTAAGACCCTAAACTAAAATAACGAGCTTTCAAATGCCTATTATTTTGTATTATTTTGAATTTTCCTTTTTTTTGGAGTAATTTGCAACTTTTCTGAAAAAGAAAATAAAAATATTACACTGAATTGACTTATTCAATCTCGACGATTGTTTATTCATAAGTTATTATAAATTCAAGACAAGCCGCTATGGTGAAATTGGTAGACACGCTGCTCTTAGGAAGCAGTGCTAGAGCATCTCGGTTCGAGTCCGAGTGGCGGCATGTCATCTTCTAAAAAAGAGAAATAGATCCTATAATGAATTCAACTCCCGATTTCCATTTAAGAGACTCTTCTTTTTTTATGATATTTTCAACCTTAGAACATATATTAACTCATATTTCCCTTTCCATTGTTTCAATCGTAATTACAATTCGTTTAATAAACTTTTTTTTCGTAGATGAAATCGTAGAACTATACGATTCATCCGAAAAAGGCCTGCTAGTTAGTTTTTTCTGTATAACAGGATTATTAGTTACGCGTTGGATTTATTCGGGTCATTTTCCACTAAGTAATTTATATGAATCATTAATCTTCCTTTCATGGGGTTTCTCCCTTATTCACATAGTTCAGTATTTCAAAAAAAATAAAAAATTTTTAAACATAATAACCGGTTCAAGTGCTATTTTTACCCAAGGCTTTGCTACTTCTGGGCTTTTAACTCAAATACACCAATCTTCA